TGCAATATAATTTTTCTAAATATACAATAAGATAAATAATCCGATCAATTTTCATTTTTGATTAAAACTTACCTAAAATTCTAAAATAAGATTATGGCAAAAAAAAGTATGGTGGAGAGAGAGAAAAAGCGTATTAAATTAAATAACAAATATGCAGCAAAACGTAATCTTTTATTACAAGAATATCGTTCAACGAACGATTTTACGTTAAAGCTAGAAATCCATTCAAAAATTCAAAAATTACCACGTAATAGCGCGAAAAATCGAATCCGAAATAGATGTTGGAAAACAGGCCGTCCACGTGGTTACTACCGCGATTTTGGAGTTTCAAGACATGTTTTACGAGAAATGGCACATCAATGTTTATTGCCAGGGGTAACAAAATCAAGTTGGTAAGAGTTTTAACCGATTCTCTATAGAATCGGTTATCTTTTTTTAAACATCAAATTGATTTCCGCGACGGTATTGTAAGTAGGCTGCGACAAAAAGTCCAAGAGCACTTACTGTGATCATACCTAATACGATTCCTGATAATAACGGTTCTACCATTTATCTTTACTTATAAAATTAAATATATAGTACATAGTATAGTACTTTAATGAATTGTTTTTAATTCAATAGAATTAAAAATGAAAATTTAAAATCGCCTCAAACAAATTGAAACTAAATTTTGTTATTTAATCTAGTAAATTATCTGAAACCAATTGCTGCTTGCCAAACAAAAGCTAATAATAAGAAGAAAACAGGAATAATTGGTAAAATATCCACAATTGGACTAAAAGCAATATATGCTTCTGGTAATCGAGCTAAAAGTAAACTTTCCATAATTAAAACCTATAAGTATATAAAAATTAATAATATTAAATTTAAAACATTTAATATTATTAATTCTACTATAAAAAAAATTAAAAAGCCGATTTATCTAATCATATTTTTTAAAAATTAATATATTTTCGTATACAATTATTAAGTAGTATTAATAGTAATAAATACTACCATTTCATTTTAATAATAAAGAATAATTATGGCAGCAGCATTCTTACCTTCAATTTTAGTACCTATTGTTGGCATTGTTTTTCCAGCGTTAAGCATGGCATTATTTTTCATTTATACACAAATCGATGATATAGCGTAATATCAATAAAAACATACTATGTATAAAAATAGTGTGTTTTTATATTAAAAAACGGAGAATTTTTTAAAGACAAAATAATTTTTTATTTAGCAAACCAAGAATTTCTTAATGTATATGAACAGTCGGTATTTTTAAATTGAATAAATTAATTCGTCAGAATTACATTACATTAATTCTGACGAATTAAGATTCGAGTCTCGAATCATTAAATAAACAATAATTTTTTATTACTCAAGATCTTTTCGATTAGGATTTCTTGATGGATCACTTGAAAGAAATCCGAAAATAAATAAAGAAACAAAAAAGATAACTGTTGTATAAACTAAAATTTTTAAAGATAACATTAAATTTTTCCTAGGAATTATTTCTAATATTATTAATTATACTAAAATATTCAAAATCTGAATAATTTAATTTATCTTAAACAGACTTATTTCAAACCTGTCTCTATTTGTAAATCATTTAATAGAAAAGGATAAATTTTAAAAACTGAAATTTCTATCTGCTTATTCTTCGTAGTACCATTATTACGTACAGAAATATATCCTTCAATTACTATCGAATCATTAATTTTATAATATTTCATAACATCGTATGATAGGTTTCCCCATACTGTTAATTTACACGTATCAACACAATTTTTATTTCGAACTTGAGGAAATTGAACAACAAGCTCTGTTAACGCTATATTATTTTTAAAAAAACTTTGAACGGGTTTTTTTATAATTTTAACAATAAAAGTACTGTAATTCATAAACAAACATTCTAATTTAAATTAGATAACTAAATTTTTCTGTTTTTGAACATCTTCAAAATTAATGTCTCGTAAACGTTTCAATAATCTAATGAAGTATTCTAAGAAGTAATCATCCAATTGCATAATATCACCTGGATCAATTTTAAATGTTTTATATAAATCAAATGTAGAGTTCGAAAAATTATTTTCGACATTTAAAATTTCAACAAAGGCTAATCGATCACTAATATTTTGTCCCCATTCGAAAAAGCCTAAAAAATTACTAGATAATTTTAATAAAGAAATAGGTATTCTTTTAACCTGTGCGGATTGTCCGGCTAATTGTTCACATAATTTAATTATTTCTGAAGATAACCAACCTTTAGGTCCGCCTAAGAAAAAGGTTTTATTTTCCGTTTTCGGTAATTGTAAGGATCTTAAACAAAACTTTGCTATATCTTGAGTATCCATATATGAAACACTTGTATTTTCATTTGTAATCCAGATAGGCAAGTTTTCCAAAATTGGAATAGCATATTGTTCAATTAACCCTTGATAAAATCCAGATAAACGGAAAATTGTATAAGGAATCTTTGATTCTTTTAATTTAATTTCAATACCTTGTTTCATTTCCATTAATGGGATATTAGAAAATTGTTCAAGATTTAATGCAGAGCAAAAAATGAATCGTTGAACATTTGCAGTTTGACATGCTTCAATCAAAGCCAATTTACCATCCCAATCTACTTGTTTGATAGTAGATAAATCACCTGGTCGACTTGTTGATGCATCAACAACAGCCGTAATCCCCCTTAAACAAGGAGGAATTGTTTCGGGAGAAGTTAAATCTCCATAAACTAATTCTGCACCCCATTCTTTTAAAAATGCCGCTTTACGTAAATTTCGTACAAGACATCGAACTTGGTAACCTTTAGTTAATGCCTGAAGTACTATTTGCCGTCCTAATGTTCCTGTACCACCGACAATTAATAAACTCATATATTAATACTTTTCTTTTTATAATTCTTAAGCAAAAATTGTACTTTGTAAAATATCTTGTGCTTCAATATTTACTAATTCTTTCTTTGTTAAAACTTGCCCACGACTATCAAATATGCGATTAGCTTGACGCATACGCGCTCTATCTAAAGCATTTTTTACACTACGGGCATTCGCGAATAATGGACGTCCTTTTCGCAATTTAATATATTGCGTTAAAGCAACTTCTGCCTCTGGTGTTAATTGATATTGTTGTTCATCTAACATCATTTTTGAAATTCGTAACAATTCTTCAACTGTGTAATCAGGGAAATCAATATGATTTGCGATACGTGATGATAAGCCTGGATTTGATTCATAGAATTTATCCATTGGTTCTTTATAACCAGCTAAAATTACAACTAGATCTTCACGTTGATTTTCCATTACTTGTAATAAAATTTCAATCGCTTCAGAACCATAGTCACGTTCGTTATCTGGTTTATATAAATAATAAGCTTCATCAATAAATAAAACACCACCCATTGCTTTTTTCAAAACTTCTTTAGTTTTTGGTGCAGTATGACCAATATATTGTCCTACTAAATCATCTCGTGTCACTGTTAATAAATGACCTTTTTGAATATAACCTAATTGGAATAAAATATCAGCCATTTTTAAGCCAACAGTTGTTTTTCCTGTCCCAGGACTACCTGTAAATGACATGTGTAATCCAGGACTACCTGATGCAATTCCTAAATTTTTACGTAGTTTATCAATTAATAGTAATGCTGCAATTTCACGAATTCGAGATTTAACTGGTGCTAAGCCAACTAATTCTTCGTCTAATAAATTTAAGATTTTAGCAATCTCCGTTTTAGTGTACTCTTCTTGCAAATTTACCGATGTTGTACTCATATGTAATTAATTTATATATTTAATTGTAAATATTTATAATAGTAAATCGGTTAAATTTTAACCGATTTAATAGCCTAACGTAAAGGCTTAATTCAAACTAAAAAGTTGGAATACTAGAAAGACAAATAAACGCAAAACCAGCGCTACCACATGCTCCTACAAAGAAACCACCTTTAAATTGATCCCATGCTTTTTTTGTTTGTAAATCATTCGCAGCAGCAGTAGATGGAGTTTTTTCTTGTCCGAAAGCTGCTACTCCATAAATTGTTAATCCTAATGTTAAAATTAAAATTAATCCAATTGTTGAAAGGAAACCCGCAAATAGGGCAATATCAGAATTACGTAACGGTCCTAATTTAACAAACGGTCCTATTAAAAAATAGCCATGTGCTAATCCAATTTCTAAACCTCTTAATAAAGGTGTTAAACCGAATCGATATGCAGGTAAATTTCTTAAAATAGCCCGAGTTACTGCTGATGATGTTATTGGCGTCGCTAAATGGCCTACAAATGGATCATCATTATAGGGTTTAATAAAATTAGCCATAAAATTAACCTAAGTTTTAATGAAATTAATAGTAAAATTTTTAATCAGTACAAAGTATTTAAAAATTAATGAAAATTTTTACCAACCAAAATTTAAATATAGATTACTATATAATATATATTAATATATATAAAAATTCTTATAAACTTCATTTTTATAAATCAAAAAGATATTATGATGATAACTACTATTTATTACTTTTTATTGTTAGGATTTTGTTTTGCTTTGGCATCTGGTTTATTTTTAGGTTTAAAATCAATTAAATTAATTTAATTTTTAATTAAAACACAAAAATGAATAAAGATATTCGTCAAGATAAAATCGTAGGATCTCGGCGTTTTAGTAATTATTTCTGGACTTTTTTTTTATTTGTGGGGGGAACTAGTTTTCTATTAGCAGGTCTTTCAAGTTATTTAAAAATTAATTTGTTACCATTTGCGAATCCAGTAGAGCTAGTCTTTATCCCGCAAGGCGTTGTAATGATGTTTTACGGAACATTAAGTTTATCTATTGGTATCTATACGTTACTAACAGTAATATGGGATATTGGTAGCGGATACAATGAATATAATAAAATTGAGAACCTTGTAAAAATTGTTCGAAAAGGTTTTCCAGGGAAAAATCGAGAAATTCTTTTAACATACCCATTAAATAATATACAAGCAATTGGGATAAAAATTTCAGATGGTTTAAATCCAAAACGGATTATTTACTTATGCCTAAAAGATGAACGAAAAATTCCTCTTACACCCGTAGAACAACCAAGTAGTATATCAAATTTAGAAGAAAATGCTGCAGATTTGGCCAAATTTCTTGAATTAAAATTAGAAAATTTATAACGCTTTATTGCTTTTTATACCCGCATAAATTTATAATTATACTATGCGGGCATAGTTTAGTGGTAAAACCTTAGCCTTCCAAGCTAATGATGGGGGTTCGATTCCCCCTGCCCGCTCTTGGTTAAGTTTTTGAATGAGTAACAATCATTTTTTTACAGGAGAATATATTATGTCTGGTGGATCTACAGGTGAACGTCCGTTTTCGGATATTATTACAAGTGTACGTTATTGGATTATTCATAGCATTACTATCCCATCACTTTTCGTATCAGGATGGTTATTTATTAGTACAGGTTTAGCGTATGATGTATTTGGTACTCCACGACCAAATGAATACTTTACGCAAGATCGTCAACAAGTTCCATTAGTAAACGATCGTTTCAGTGCGAAACAAGAATTAGAAGATTTAACTAAAGGTTTATAAGAGGTAAATTTTATGACAAAAAATATTAATCAGCCTGTAGCTTACCCGATTTTTACTTTCCGTTGGCTTGCAATTCATGGCTTAGCTGTTCCTACTGTATTCTTTTTAGGTGGAATTACAGCTATGCAATTCATTCAAAGATAAATTAATAATATAGATAAGAGGTAAATTTTATGACAGGTCCAAATCCGAATAAACAAGCAGTAGAACTTAATCGAACTTCTTTGTATTGGGGACTTCTACTAATTTTTGTTTTAGCTGTATTATTTTCAAGTTATTTCTTCAATTAATAATTATAGATAGGAGTTTTTTATATGACTAATACTGGTAGAATTCCTTTATGGCTTGTAGGTTTAGTAGGTGGTTTAGCTGTAATCACAATGCTTAGCTTATTCTTTTATGGTGCGTATTCTGGTTTAGGTTCTTCACTTTAAGAACTAATCGCTCATAATTTAATATGGGTTAGAGTAAAGTAACATTTACTCTAACCAAAAAAATTATTTTTTCTTCCGTCTATTCTTTTTTCTTTTCTCTCTTTGTTTTTTTGTTCCTCTTCCTAAAAATCCCCACCATAATCTCATACTTTCGCGGAATTTGATGTTGTAGAAAAGAAAATCATCTTGCCAAGAAGTATAACCTCCACTATAAATACTTTTCACAGGACGTTTTCCTATATGAAGCTCAACACTATAGGTTAAAAATGGGACATAAAAATATTGAGAAAACACAGCATGTAACATTGCTAACATAACAAATGTAATATGAACGAATGCAACAGCCCCTAGATAAATTTGGACATCAATTGCTTCTTCAATTCTTCCTTGTGGAATTAATGTACTACTTATGAAAAATTTAGCTCGTAATGTACAAGAAAAAATATAAGTAATAAAACTATTATATAAAGTTACAAACGTAAAATGCCAGCGAATATGATAAGGACAATATTTTTTTCCAACTCTTACCCAACCTATATAAATAATAAACGGCATTAATTGTCGAATATTTGACTTGTAGAATTTTTGAACGACACCAAGCAAGTCTCTTGTAATATACTCATAAATTGGACCAGAAATGGAATTATATTTCTCTGGTAATAAATCAAATACAGGTTTGATCCATTGAAAATGATATATATCGCCAGACATTTGCCTAAACATGGTTTGCCCGATACGATAATAAGCCCGCATTTCAGCTTCTTCTCTAAACAATGTTTCTTCGTTTAAAATATTTGTTAATAACGGGTTAAATTCAAGTATCGGATAATAAACACCGACACAATCATTTAAAGCAATACCCCATAAAACACAAGAAACAAAACCGATAGCTGAAATTTTAAAAGAAGTTATTGGATTGTACTTAATTGAATAAATTATAAAACGCATTAAACAAATGAAAATCATTGCTTTTTGAAATTCTTCAATCGTAAAACCGGTTGTAACGATTTCTTTTAACTTAGCTAAAACAATTTCCTGATAAGTTGGTTCAGGAATTGGTACATAATCATAAAGGTCATAGCCATAATCTGCAGGATTTACATCCGTTACAGCTAAAGTTAATAAAGATTTTAATATTAATAACATATTAATCAACTTAAAGATTCAATACTATTCATAGTAACAAATTCTACAGGCAAATATCAATAAAATTGATTTATATTTTTAACTTAAAACTTTTAATTACAGATTTTGATTATAAAAATTAAAAAATACTTATTTTGATTAAATGTAAACAAATTAGCATAACTCAATTATTAAGTTATGCCAATTTATTATTTTTTACCAGAAGCCTAAAGATACAGCTTTATCAATTGGTAAACATGCGCCAATACCAAACCAAACTGCAGTGAAGAATCCTAAAATAAATACTAAACTTGCAATTGGACGACGGAATGGATTTTGGAATTTGTTTACATTTTCAATGAAA